CAACATTTATATGTTTCGATGCAACAACAAGATGTTATTTGTAACAAGTAGTTTTGTTGGTTGGTTAATTGGTCACATTTTATTCATGAAATGGGTTGGATTGGTATTATTCTGGATACGGCAAAATCATTCTATTCGATCCAATAAGTACCTTGTGTCAGAATTGAGAAATTCTATGGCTCGAATCTTTAGTATTCTCTTATTTATCACCTGTGTCTACTATTTAGGCAGAATGCCGTCGCCTATTGTCACTAAGAAACTGAAAGAAACCTCAGAAATGGAAGAAAGGGGAGAAAGTGAGGAAGAAAGCGATGTAGAAACAACTTCCGAAACGAAGGAGACTAAACAGGAACAAGAGGGATCCGCCGAAGAAGACCCTTCCCTTTGTTCGGAAGAACAGGAAGATCCGGAAAAAATAGATGAAACGGAAGAGATCCGAGTGAATGGAAAGGAAAAAACAAAGGGGGAATTCCACTTTCACTTTAAAGAGACATGCTATAAAGATAGCCCAGTTTACGAAGATTCTTATCTTGATAGGTATCAAGATAATTGGGAATTGGGAAGACTTAAAGAAGAGAAAAATGAAAAGACTTATTTCTGGTTTGAAAAACCTCTTGTGACTTTTCTTTTCGATTATAAACGATGGAATTGTCCATTGCGATATATAAAAAATGATCGGTTTGAAAATGCTGTACGAAATGAAATGTCACAATATTTTTTTTATACATGTCCAAGTAATGGGAAAAAAAAAATATCTTTTACATATCCACCTAGTTTATCGACTTTTTCGGAAATGATAGAACGAAAAATGTCTTTGTACACGACAAAAAAATTATCCCATGGAGACCTGTATAATTATTGGGTTTATACCAATGAACAAAAAAAATATAAAAATATTGATACATAAAAAAAATATAAAAATAAATAAGACGAGATTCGCCCCCCCCCCATATATCTGATACCTTCACCTATAAGGGAACTTGTAAGGCCAACCCCATTTGTAATTCCATCAATTATATGTCTATCAAAAAACTGAGTTAGTTCGGTTAATCCTCTTATACCCATGGCTAAAACCCTAGTATAAAAAATATCTATGTAACCACGATTATATGACCAATTGTATATAACACTTTTTATTTGGTCCAAGATAATTCTCTTAGGGCTCCCTTTTACAAATGAATTGATTAAGTCCAAATTCTGGAAATATGAATAAACAGACCCATATAAAATATATGCTATGAATAATCCTAAAATGGCTATACTTACTGAAAAAATTGAATTTGTAAAAAATTCATACCAATTCACAGAATAATTCGAATTTGGATGGAAAAGATTTTGGGATGGGGTTAACCATTTCGATAATATATCAAAATCCATTACTCCTTGATCAAAAGAAATTCCTATTGATCCAACGAACAAAGTAAATAGTACCAATACAAGCAGAGGAAATAGCATAGTATTGTCTGATTCATGAGGATACATGGAAGTATATTTATTTCCAAAGTAAGTACTAAAGTATCGTATCTTATCATTATCAATGATTTTATATGTATCTTTTGAAAAAAAGTAAACCTTTTTATTCATTGTTGATAAAAGTAAATTTTTATTGACTGTTTTTGGTGCTTCTTTTCCCCATAGAGATATTGAATAGAACAAATTATTTTTAGTGCTACTGTGATTTTGAAAATAAACACGCAAATACCCATCAAAGGTAAGTAAATATACCCGAAACATATAAAATGCGGTTAATCCTATTGTGAAACAAGGTATTATTGCAAAAATTGGTGAATATAACCAAGTATCATTAAGAATTTCATCTTTGGACCAAAAACAAGCAAGAGGTGGAATACCACAAAGAGAAAGTGTACCTAATAAAAAAGTAGTTCTTGTAATTGGAACATATCTTGTTAAACCACCCATAAGAACCATATTCTGACTTTTTTCTGGTGAATATCCAACAATAGGTTCCATTGAATGAATAATAGATCCAGATCCCAAAAACAATAAAGCTTTAGAATAGGCATGAGTGATCAAATGGAATAAAGCCGCTCGATAAGAACCTATACCTAGAGCTAACATAATATAACCTAATTGAGACATTGTAGAATAGGCTAAACTTCTTTTAATGTCTCTTTGAGCAAGAGAAAAAGTAGCTCCTAATAGTACTGTTATTACACCTGTTAAAGAAATGAAATTCATTATATAAGGTATGTCTATGAAAAGAGGAATAAGCCGAGCTACAAGAAAAATTCCTGCTGCTACCATAGTAGCAGCGTGTATAAGGGCCGAGATAGGAGTAGGTCCTTCCATGGCATCAGGTAACCATACGTGGAGGGGGAATTGTGCAGATTTAGCAATTGCACCGACAAATAATAAAGAGGCACACAAAGTCGCAAATAAGGAACTGACCCCATTATTATGGATCAAGTTATTAGCTATTTCGAACAAATCCCGAAATTCCAAACTACCTGTTATCCAATAAAGACCTAAGATTCCTAATAATAAACCAAAATCTCCTACACGATTAGTTACAAAAGCTTTTTGACAAGCACTTGCGGCAATCGGTCGTGTGAACCAAAACCCTATTAATAAATATGAACACATTCCCACTAGTTCCCAAAAAATATGAATTTGTATCAAATTAGAACTAGTAACTAATCCCAACATGGAAGTATTGGAAAAACTCATATAAGCAAAAAATCTCAAATATCCTTGGTCGTGAGACATATAATTGTCACTATAAATAAGAATCATGACTCCAACAGTAGTAATTAGTATTGACATAATAGAAGTAAGTGGATCGATCAAATATCCAAACTCTAAGGAAAAATCAATATCTATGGTCCAAGACCATAGATATTGATAAATAAAACTTCCATTTATTTGTTGAATAGACAGATTGGCCGAAAATCCCATAGCTATACTTAACAGAAAAATACTAGGAAAAACCCATATACGACGAATATTTTTTGTTGCTGTCGGAATAAGTATAAGTCCAAATCCTATTGACATAGTAACTGTAAGTGGAAGAAAAGGTATTATCCATGCATATTGATATGTATGTTCCATAAGAAAACAAACAAATTGAGATTTTTTTTATAATTAATAATTGTTTCCGATTCACCAATTCTTATCTCTTTCGAAAAGAACAATAAACAAAAATAATGAAAAAAAAAAATAAATATAAATATTTATTATATATATAGTAAATATATATATATATAATAAATATATATATATATTATTTGTTATTTTATGTTATTTGTATTTTATGTTATTTGTTTTTTTATGTTAAATGTTGAAAGTTAAAAAGAAAACTATTATTCACAGAATAAAGTATAGATAATGATTAAAAAAAACGATCTATTCCGAACAATACATGTCTTTCACATACAACGATAAATAAAAATGAGTAACCCTTTTTCGAATGGCAGTTCCAAAAAAATGTATTTCTATGTCAAAAAAACATATTCGTAGGAATATTTGGAAGAAAAAAGGATATTTAACTGCAGTAAAAGCTTTTTCTTTAGCGAAATCGGTTTCTACCGGACATTCAAAAAGTTTTTTTGTGCGACAAACAAATAATAAAGTCTTGGGATAATTGGAATTGACATAGCCCGAAGAACTGAAAATTTTTTAAGATGAACGATTCACATTAATTAATGTATTGAACTACTCAATATTAGTTAGAACTAGCTGCTGTGGTATGTAGAATAAGAGTTTTCTGTATATTGGGTTCTTATTAAGAATAGTATTTTTTCCCTATCCATTAACTTTTCACAATAGAAAAATAGGATTAAGATTTTCTATTGTGAAAAGTACAATTGTCATAGAAATTTAAACTCTTTTATTTTGTTATATACCTAACCTAAAACTTAATTGGTTTGGTAAATCTTACCTTATTTATATTATATACATATACACAATGAAGAGTATTAATACTTAATGATACTAAAGTATCGGAATCGTTAGAAAAATTCCAAATGGATTTAGTGATGAAATTGTAATACATATGAGATCTTAGTTATTTGATTTTTTTCAATGAAAAAAAAATCAATCTTTTTCATTTATCCGATGAAATCGGATAAATGAAAAACAAATCATCAAAAAAATAGAAAGAAAAAGGACAATTCTTAATTCTATACCTCTACTGAGAGCAAAACTATCGAAATTTTAACTGTATCGGGGAACTTAGTTTATAGTACGTGAAAGTTGATTGTTAAAACTGAACCTAGGACGATACTAACTAAGGATTATTTTATTGAAGATTCAAATATGAATTTAAACGAGTCTTTTTTCATCGATTCTAATGTTTCCTAAACTATATTGAATCCTTGATTCTTGACGATTCAACATGAAATGAATATTATTATTTCAAGTAAGCCGCCATGGTGAAATCGGTAGACACGCTGCTCTTAGGAAGCAGTGCTAGAGCATCTCGGTTCGAGTCCGAGTGGCGGCATCCTATAAAAGAGACACAATGTATCCTATAATGTATTCAATTTCCGATTTCAATTCTGTAATGGGACACCTTTTTTTATGATATTTGTGACTTTAGAACATATATTAACTCATATCTCTTTTTCGATCATTTCAATTGTGATTACGATTCATTTCATGAACTTATTAGTCTACGAAATCGTAGGATTACGTGATTCATCGGAAAAAGGGATGATAGCCACCTTTTTCTCTATAACAGGATTATTAGTTTCTCGTTGGATTTCTTCAGGACATTTTCCGTTAAGTAATTTATACGAGTCATTAATCTTCCTTTCATGTAGTTTCTTTATTATTCATATAATTTCCAAGAAATTGAACCATAAAAATGATTTAAGCACAATAACTACCCCAAGTACTATTTTTACTCAAGGCTTCGCTACGTCGGGTCTTTCAACCGAAATGCATCAATCCGCAATATTAGTACCTGCTCTACAATCTCAGTGGTTAATGATGCACGTAAGTATGATGTTATTGAGCTATGCAGCTCTTTTATGCGGATCGTTATTATCAATCGCTCTTCTAGTCATTACATTTCGAAACAACATCAATTTTTTTTGTAAAAGCAATAATTTCTTAATTAGATCATTTTTCTTTGGTGAGATTAAATACTTGAATGAAAAAAGAAGAAGCGTTTTTAAAAACACTTCTTTTCTTTCATTTCGAAATTATTACAAATATCAATTGACTCAGCGTTTGGATTTTTGGAGTTATCGTATGATTAGTTTAGGGTTTACCTTTTTAACCATAGGCATTCTTTGTGGAGCAGTATGGGCTAATGAAGCATGGGGATCTTATTGGAGTTGGGACCCGAAGGAAACTTGGGCATTTATTACTTGGACCATATTCGCGATTTATTTACATACTAGAACAAATCAAAATTTACAAGGTACGAATTCGGCACTTATAGCTTCTATAGGATTTTTTATAATTTGGATATGCTATTTTGGGGTCAATCTATTAGGAATAGGTTTACATAGTTATGGTTCATTCACATTAACATCTAATTGAATAAGCTACATGAAAAATACATAAGAATATCGTCCCATATATAACGAAAGTTTGCTTGTTCGAGTTTTTGTTTTGACAGTTTGTCAAAACAAAAACTCGAAATGCATCTCATTACAATTCTAATTCACTTTATTTTTTTGCATTGTACAGCGAACGATTTTAAAAAAAAATCTTAAAATTAAAGAATTATAAGACTTTTTGTCTCATTAATGAAACACTATCTATAAAAGTAATTAGATAGGATAGCTTGTACCCTGTCAACTGATAACGAGAGAACGAAATCAGGATAAATACCAATCCCTATTACGGGTAGAAAGATACAAATTGAAACAAATAGTTCTCGTGGTCCAGAATCAAAAAAATTAGAGTGTGGAACATTGAATAGCTTGTATCCATAGAACATCTGACGTGACATAGATAATAAATAAATAGGAGTTAATATCACTCCAATTGCCATTACAAAAGTAATTAGTATTTTTGGCATTAAAAGATATTTTGGACTAGTAATTATTCCAAAAAATACTACTGATTCCGCAACAAAACCACTCATTCCTGGCAATGCAAGAGAAGCCATCGAGAAACTACTGAACATGGTAAATATTTTTGGCATTGGGATAGATATCCCTCCCATTTCGTCGAGATAAACAAGACGTATTCTATCACAACTCGTTCCCGCCAAGAAAAAAAGTGCAGCGCCAATAAATCCATGAGAGAGTATTTGTAAAATGGCTCCATTGAGTCCCATGTCGGTTATAGAGCCAATTCCTATAATTGTAAAACCCATGTGAGATACAGAGGAATAGGCTATTCTCTTTTTAAAATTGCGTTGACCGAGAGAAATTAAAGCTGCATAGATTATTTGCATCGTTCCAACTATTACCAACCAGGGAGAAAATATAGAATGAGCGTGGGGTAATAATTCCATATTGATCCGAATCAATCCATATGCCCCCATTTTTAATAAGATTCCAGCTAGAAGCATACATGTACTGTAATGTGCTTCTCCATGGGTATTTGGTAACCATGTATGCAGGGGTATAATCGGCGATTTGACAGCATAAGCAATAAAGAAACCAAAATATAATATTATTTCCAATGCCAAAGGATATGATTGATTAGTTAATCTTTCAAAATCTAATGTTGGTTCATTGGAACCATATAAACCCATACCTAGAACCCCTATTAAGAGAAAAATGGAACCCCCCGCTGTGTACAAAATAAACTTTGTAGCCGAGTAGAGACGTTTTTTTCCTCCCCACATGGATAAAAGTAAGTAAACAGGAATTAATTCTAACTCCCACATGATGAAAAAAAGTAAAAGGTCTCGAGAAGAAAATGATCCTATTTGACCACTGTACATTGCTAACATCAGGAAATAGAACAATCGCGAATTTCGCGTAACTGGCCAAGCCGCTAAAGTAGCTAAAGTAGTGATAAATCCTGTCAGTAAAATGGGTCCTATGGAAAGTCCATCGATTCCCAGTCTCCAGTGAAAATCAAAAATATCTATCCATTTATAATCTTCCTCCAATTGGATTAATGGATCGTCCAATTGGAAATGATAACAGAATGCATAGGTTGTTAGAAGGAGTTCTAATAAACATATACAAATGGTATACCATCTAAACATCTTATTTCCTCTATGAGGAAAAAAGAAAATTGAGGAACCCGCGAATATCGGCAAAACAACAAGTATTGTTAACCAAGGAAAATAACTCGTAATAAAGACAAGATATGTTTTGACCAGAAAAACCCGTGCTCGAAATAATAAATTTTATCGAGTACGGGCTTTTGTCGGTAAAGAGGAATCAAATGATTCAAGTGGAGTTTTTTGTAACGTATCAATAAGATAGACCCATGCTGCGAGTTGTTTCATGCCATAAATAAACACGGACACTCAAAAAATCTGTTGGGCAGGCGGATTCACATCTCTTACAACCTACGCAGTCCTCGGTTCTTGGTGCAGAAGCAATTTGTTTAGCTTTACATCCGTCCCAAGGTATCATTTCCAATACATCTGTGGGGCAGGCTCGTACACATTGAGTACACCCTATACATGTATCATAAATTTTTACTGAATGTGACATTGGATCTATAAATTCCAGTTTTGAGCATAAAAAATTTTCGATCTGGTAAAATAAAATTAGTAGTAAATGAATCATACATTTATATTGTAGACACCAGACGAAGCAGTGGTTTATCAAAATTTTAAGAATCAATATATTTCTAAATCTGTTCATGAGAAAAGTCCAAGAGACTTTGATTTCTCTTTCAACAACCATGATCATGCGAGTTGCACATGTGAATTCAAATTGACCAACAAATTGGTCAATAGTAAATTAATTCAATACTAAATATATATATATATATATATTTAGCATATATTTTATATTTAGTATATATTTTATATTTATATATATTTTATATTTATATATTTATAATAATAATATAATAATAATAAAAATTATAATAAAAATAATAAAAAAAATTAAAATAATAAAAAAAAAAAATAAATATAAAATATAAATAAGTATATTAATTATTATATAAGATATTATATAAGATATTATATAATAATATGATAATTATAATAAAATTATATAATAATATGATAATTATAATAAATAATATGACAATTATAATAAAATTATTAATAATAACATATTAATTCTAATAAAATTAGATTAGAATAAATTTAAATTTAATATTTTTTTTTTAATAATATATTATTAAATATTTAATATATAATATAATAGAATATCTAATAGATTAATATTCCATGTGATATTATGTATCTTATGATCATAACTAATTATTCAACAAATTCGATTGATTGATACGAGTTGATTTTCTGTTACGATGGATTGATGAAACAATAGCTAGCCCAATAGCTGCTTCAGCAGCCGCAACAGCTATAACAAAGATTGAGAAAATGTCGCCTTTTAATTGGCGACTATCAAATATATCAGAAAATGTTACGAGATTGATATTAACCGAATTGAGTATAAGCTCAAGACACATAAGTGCTCTAACCATCTTTCGACTTGTGATCAATCCATAGATACCGATAGAGAATAAATAGACACTCAAAAAAAGTACATGTTCGAACATCATTGACTAACTCCTTATCAATCTCGATTCATTTCAATATGAACAACAATTCAACCGATTCGATTGATTAGAATAGAACGATTACAGAATAAAAGAAGATATTTGCAATAGATAGGTTTAATTAAAAACCTTATAAAAACCTTAAACCCTTCCATTTATTTTATTTATTTAGAATTTATAAATCTTATAATTTATAAATCTTAGAATTTCATTCTAAGTATTTATTATTGACGAGCCATAGTAATTGCACCTATCAAGGAAACTAAAAGAATTATGGAAATGAGTTCAAACGGAAGATAAAAATCTGTTGATAAATGAATCCCAATTTGTTGAATGTTACTTATTAGGTCCTGTTCTATAATCTGGCTTGATCTTGTAGTCCAAAAAATTCCGTACCATGACGTATCTGGGATAATAGTAATTAGTGAAAAAAGAATACTTGTACAAACCAGTGAAGTGACCCCATCTCCAATGGTCCAAAAATAGGAATCATTGGAATATTCTGAACCATTCATGAACATTACAGCAAATATGATTAAGACATTTATGGCTCCAACATAAATAAGGAGCTGTGCGGCAGCTACAAAATAGGAATTCGATAGAATATAGAATAAGGATATACAAACAAGAACCAATCCCAACGAAAAGGCAGAAAAAATGGGATTGGTAAGTAATACTACTCCCAGACCTCCTAATACAAGAACTGATCCAAAAAATACTACAAGAATATCATGTATTGGTCCAGGTAAATCCATTATTAAAATGATAAATTAATAAATAAGTCGAAATATTTCATGACCTTACTGAATGGTCCAGGAAAGGAAAAGGGGTAACCCCCCTTTTTTTTTATTTTATATGATACATTCCTAATTGAATTAAAACTTTTTTATATGGATTAATGTAGATATAGATAAAATTATCGAGAAAAGAGTAATGGAGATTGTATATTTCGAAATCATCACGAAAAATATATTCTCAGTTTAAATCAAAGAATAATTCTCAACAATCAATAATTATTAGTTATTATTTGTAGTTACTGACCAAACAAAATAAAAAAAGCTTGGTTCTTTTATATCAAAACAAAATCTTAGTAATTGGTAATCGTTCTTGAATCAAAGGGTTTATCTTTGTCTATTTTGATTTGAGTCGAATTCATAACTGTTTGAATTGTGTAATCTCCAATTATTGACATTGGTAACCGACCCAAAGCAATTTGATTATAATTCAATTCGTGACGATCAGAAGTAGAAAGTTCATATTCTTCAGTCATTGATAAACAGTTTGTTGGACAATACTCGACACAATTACCACAAAATATACAGACCCCAAAATCAATACTATAATTAAGCAATTGTTTTTTTTTAATATCTCTTTCAAATCTCCAATCAACAACGGGTAGATCTATCGGGCATACACGAACACATACTTCACAAGCAATACATTTATCAAATTCAAAGTGGATTCGACCACGGAAACGCTCTGATGTGATCGATTTTTCATAAGGATATTGAATAGTTATAGGTAAACGATTTGTGTGGGATAAGGTAATTACGAAACTTTGACCAATATACCTTGCAGCTCGTATTGTTTGTTGACTATAATTCATGAACCCAGTCACCATAGAGAACATATTGTAAATATCCAGGAATAAATTGATGTTTCTTTCTCTTGTTTGAAAGAGGTTATGAATCTGGAATATCGTTATCGTATTTTCTTATTTATAGTGAAACAAGTTGGGAAGAAGTTGTCAATAATAGATTACCTAAAGAAATAGGTAAAAGAAATTTCCATCCAAGATTTAATAGTTGGTCCATTCTTATCCTAGGCAAAGTCCATCTTGTTGTGATAGGAATGAACAGAAACAAATAAGCTTTAGCTAATGTAATAAAGATACCAATTGTCATTCCAAAAACTCCGGCCATTTTATTTATTCCGAAAAGTTCAGGAATAGATATGTACGGAATAGAAAAATTCCACCCACCTAAGTAAAGAACTGTTACAAATAATGAAGAAAGTAATAGATTTAGGTAAGAAGCAATATAAAATAAACCAAATTTGATACCTGAATATTCGGTTTGATAACCTGCTACTAATTCCTCCTCTGCTTCCGGTAAATCAAAGGGCAATCTCTCACATTCGGCTAGAGAAGAAATTAGAAAAACAATAAACCCTATAGGTTGACGCCACAGATTCCACCCCCAAAAACCATATTTTGACTGTGCTTCAACTATATCAACTGTACTTGAACTATTAGATAATCATAGTCGATAATAACATCACTGTTCCCATCGCTATTACAAAACCGTACATGAAACTTCAGCTTCATACGGCTCCTCTATGGCCACAAATAAATGTAAGGACTGGTTCGGTATTTTCCTCCTCTTTGGAGGATAGATCGAATAAAGATACATCGGAGAGTCCAAAATTAGACCAATGGAATTCTGTCCGCTAGAATAAGAAAAAAAGTGCTTTCGAATTGATCTCATCCTTATAATGATAATTTTTCTTTGTTCGGTAATAACTTAATCTTTCAATAAAATATTCGTTATCAATATATATATAGGCATTAGTTCATGAATCATGATAAGAATTCCGTATGTATGAATACGGATATAGGACGGATATAGGAAAGAAAGAATAAATAAAGATCTTTTTTTTATTTTATAAAAATTTTTATTCATTCATTCGATTATTGCATTCCATTTCTTTTGTTCCTGTTCTTCTGTCTCAGAAGAAGGTATTTAATTTAGAAAAAAAAATAAAGGATTAATTCGTTCTTGATAGTCATTTCTTTAATCAGTGAATAGGAGCATACTCGAGATCGGAATCGTAGGGAGGTACTTCTTGATCATTTCTACCAACTTAAAGCCCTTATTATGATTCGTTTTATGCAGAAATATCTCTTTTTTTGATACCTTACATTATCCCCATTACTAATCCTTTGTGTACCTTGGTGTTCCTAACTGTCCACCGATTTTTGATTGATCCCCGGTATGTTAATACATACAAGGCAGTAGTGGAAACTCCATATAGTTGATCTTTTGCACCCGCTTCAAGATATGATGACTAATCAAAGAATCTCAATCTTGGGGTAAACAGTTTACGCTGCTTATGTTTACTTTAACTTCATTCTTGTACATAGGGAATGAGATTTTCTCTTCTTACTGCAAATTTATAAGCTGTTTTGTTTCACTCATATAACTATCTGGTTTAACTCATCGATGAATAAAAAAAAAATATCTATTCAATACATTAACCTCTTTTCTCTATTTATTTCTAGGAAAGAGGTAAAAGTTCATGTTCCAACGAATCACACGTAGAGATATTGATAACACACATAGAGTTAATGGTATTTCATAACTAATAGATTGAGCAGCAGCTCGTAGACCACCTGAAAAAGAATATTTATTATTCGATCCATATCCTGACATAAGAAGCCCAATAGGGGCAATACTTGAAATGGTGATCCATAAAAAAACACCTATACTGAGATCGCCTAAAACAAGGCGGTACCCAAAAGGAATTACTAAATAACTTAGTAGAATTGATATGACCGCTATAGACGGTCCGACACTAAATAAACGAATATCCCCTCTAGATGGGAGTAGGTCCTCCTTAAAAAGTAATTTAGTCCCATCCGCGAGAGCTTGAAGAATTCCCAACGGGCCAGCATATTCAGGCCCAATACGTTGTTGTATCGTTGCGGATATTTCTCTTTCTAACCACACAATTACTAGTACCCCTATTATGATTCCAAATATAAGGGTAAAAATGGATACAAACATCCATATGAGTCCATAGATTTCTTTTATGGATTCCAATGTAGAAAAAGAGTTGATAGCTTGTACTTCTGTCGTATCAATTATCATTTCAACGATCAACTTCTCCCATAATGATATCTATACTACCTAATATCGTCATGATATCAGCCAATTTCATTCTTTTAACTAGCTGAGGAAGAATTTGCAAATTGATGAAACCGGGTGGACGAATTTTCCATCTCCAGGGGAAAATGCTATTATCCCCTATCAAATAAATTCCTAATTCTCCTTTTGGGGCTTCTACTCTGACATAAAGTTCTTGTTTCGACAATTCAAAATTGGGTGAAGGTTTTTTACTAATAAATCTATATTCAAAATCATTCCATTCGGAATTTTTTGCTCTATCAAAGCGTCGGACTTCTAAATTCTCATAAGGCCCTCCAGGAATTCCTTCTAGAGCCTGTTGAATAATTTTTATGGATTCCCCCATTTCACCTATTCGTACTAAATAACGAGCTAATGAATCTCCTTCTTTTTGCCATTGGACTTCCCAATCGAATTCATTGTAACACTCATAATGATCAACCTTACGAAGATCCCATTGGATTCCAGAAGCTCGTAACATTGGTCCTGATAAACCCCAATTTATTGCTTCCTCTCCACCAATAATGCCCACTCTTTCAACTCGTTCCAAAAAAATGGGATTCCGTGTAATAAGTTTTTGATATTCAACAACTCCTGTTAAAGAATAATCGCAGAAATCCAAACATTTATCTATCCAGCCATGAGGTAGATCAGCAGCTACTCCTCCGATGCGGAAATAATTATGCATCATTCGCATACCTGTGGCGGCTTCGAATAAATCATATAACAATTCTCTTTCTCTGAAAATATAGAAAAAAGGAGTCTGTGCACCGATATCTGCCATAAAAGGTCCAAGCCATAACAAATGAGAAGCTATACGGCTCAGCTCCAGCATAATTACTCTGATATAACTGGCTCTCTGAGGTACTTGAACATTTTCCAATTGTTCTGGTGCATTTACCGTTATTGCCTCTGTGAACATAGTAGCTAAATAATCCCAACGTGTTACATAAGGAAGATATTGTATAATTGTTCGGTTTTCTGCTATTTTTTCCATCCCTCTGTGTAAATATCCCAATATGGGTTCACAATCAATAACATCTTCACCATCGAGAGTAACGATCAGTCGAAGAACACCATGCATTGATGGGTGTTGAGGACCCATATTGACTATCATGAGATCTTTTCTTGTAGTCGGTATAGTCATATTTTTTCTTCCTTAATTCATTATTCCACGAATTCCTCAAAACGAGGTTCATCAAAATGAAAAATCTAATAAAATTACTATTAAAAAAAAATTCAAACGATTAAATTAACGAGTTTTTGGCTCCCGAATATCCAACTGATCCATTAATTTCTTATAACGGACTCTATTTTTCTTTGACAAATAAGCCAGGAGCCGTTGACGTTTTCCCAGAATTATTCGTAGACCTCTTTGGGATAAAAAATCTCTTTTGTGCAATTCCAAATGTGAAGTAAGTCTACGTATCTTACTGGTAAAACTTAATACTTGAAATTCAACAGAACCCTTGTTTTCTTCTTTTTCTTCTTGTGAAATAACTGAGATGAATGAATTTTTGATCATAAAAAAATTTTTCTATCTTTTTTTCTTTCCCATAGATTTATTTTACTTTACCGAATCGATCAGGAAAAATAAAAATAATAATCTTTATGCCAGTTATTTTAATCTAGTACACACAAAAATTTGGGTTTTTCCTATTTTTTTTTTATTTTATCCAAATCAAATTTTCAATTTGATTTGGATAGAAAAGAAAGAGAAAATGCATTTCTACATTCATGGAAGAGAATGATTTCTTTGTACCTAAAAAGATTCTGCCGATTTCGTCCTAGATCCAATTGAGTTGATACGCCATTAGATCCGTGTCATGTACCAGAATGTAATACAGCGTATATGTATATCTTTCGGCTTTCATCTACCAGAATGTAATACAGCGTATATGTATATCTTTCGGCTTTCATCTACCGAAAAATATCACAGATATATAGGAAATATACTATTAACAAATTATGAATCGTGGATACATATATATCTTTGACATACTGAAACGATTGCCATTATTGGTATTAAACCAATAGCGATTCATACAAGCTAAATCTTCTAATCGGTAATTGGACCAAAGAAACAATTTGTATTTAATGAATTTATTAGTATTAAAATGCTTGTCCTCATTCAAAAATTTTCCGGAGTTTCTTATGTTGTTTTCATTGCAAAATACTAGATTTCTATCCACAAAATTCCAATTACGAGAATTAAAACAAATTAGAATTCTAAATTCTCTACGACGTCTAGGAGATAGAATATTTTCAGGAACAAAGAAATCATAATTACTTTTGTCTCCATCCACAAGCATATTGCCGTGTCTTGCAACGGATTTATCAAAATTCTTCTTATCAATATATCTTTTTTTTATGCATTTTCTGTTAGTTTGGTGCTTAATTTTATCGATCAATGAAATACCTAGGGTTTGATATATAATAAATTTTCCATCCCTTTTTATAGATAAACGAATCGGTTCGATAATCAATACTCCCTTTTTTATCAATTCTGTAAGAGCTAGATCTTTCTGAATTAGCATTACATCCAGATGCATTTCTCCTCTTTGAATCGAGGATATAGCAATTTTCCTTGGATTTATCAGTCTAAGTAGGAGACAATATACCTTGATATTATTGATCATTCTTTGATTCAAGGAGTCATCCCATCTTAATTGAAAAAGGAAATATTTTTTCAGGAAGAAATCTAGTTCTGCTTCCTTCTTTTTCTTGGATTGTTTTTTCTTTTTACCTTTTTTAATGTCTGATCCCGCGTAATTGTCTTCAGCATTTTTTTTTTTGTTTTTTTTTCGTAGATCTGATTCAAGATTTTCTTGCCCCTGTTGTTCGTTTTTTTCTTGGTTGGAATTTTCTAATTTAAGATATTCTTTTTGATTAGATGATATCTGAAGATTTTTTTTTTTATTTTGATTTATGTTGATGCTTTTTTTTTGACTAATATTTTCATAGAAATAAAAATTAAAAAGAAGTAATTTGATTGGTATGATCCATGGTTTAATCTTATATGCATTAAAAAGTGGCACAAATTCTGGGAAGAACCGGGGTTCTAGATTTGATATGGTACGATAAACCTTTTCTTGATTCATTCCCATCCAATCAAAAAAGTGTTTTTTTTGATGGGATGGTTTAATTCCTTGATGAGTTGTAAGAGAAAAAATATCTTTTTTTTTCAATTTTTTAATAATTTTGTTTTCAGTCTTAGTATTTTTCTCAATTTTGGTGTTGATATGCGTATTAGTCCAGGTCTCAATGTCGATATTTTTTCTAAGACAAATATGGAGAATTCTACAATCAAAATATTTTCTATCCAGATTTTTATGTGTAGCAATAATATATTCCTTTTCTAGATAATTACTAATAGCTATACTTACCAATACATAAAATGATTCGGGTTTCAGTGTATTGAAATTGTATGGAATTTCTTGGTCTCCTTTTGCTTGTAATGTTGATTCAAAAATATATGAGTATGAGTCCTTCCTATTCCCATAATTCATATATTTATGTGATAAAAGATAATATCTGTAGTGTTTTTTAAATTTTTCTTTTTGACTCGTCAATGAATCCACTGCCACCGCATAGTAATTTTGTTTCATGTAATGAATTAATTGGTCTTTTTCTTTTTTATGTGAATCAAATTTAATTGAGTTTTTATTTTGAATCGTAGAACGTTGGTTGATTCTATTTCGCCATTTTTGAGGTACTAATCGAGACCATTTTGTCTGAGATAAATTGTATTGATAATGGCCCTTTAACCAGTTTTTCCATTCATTTTTTCCAGACTTATAAATTTTCTTTTGCTTTGATTTGGAATCAAATATTCCTCGTGTCATACAATAATCCTTGATTTTATCCTTAATAAAAGAATGGGTCCTGGGATATTGAAGTACAGATCTCAAGTGATACTTGTTAAGTAATTGGGTTTGTGATAGTTTGTAAAATACATATGCTTGGGACAAGGGGGATAAATCATAATTATAATAATAAATATTTGAATAATAATAAATATTTGAATTATTATTACTGATATTAGTATTATAAAACGATTTTTTTATAGTCGAAATAAAGTTCATTGTATTTTGATCTGTTTCATCAATTCCTTCTCGATTTGTTTCATCGTTGTAAATCGATTTTGCGATAATTTTTTTTGTTGATTCAAAGAAAAATTGTGCATTGATCCTAAAAATAGTAATCATACGTAGAAAGATATCTATGTATATTTTTTCAATGAATGATTTCATAAAAAAATTTAATTTACGTATAAATCGGATCCTTTTTCTTTTAAATATCTGCAAAATATGTTTCTTTGATTCCGATTTTTTATCATCACAAGTTAGAACTATTTTTTTCTTGTCTTTTGTGATTCGTTCTAGTTCTATTTGATTCCTGATTATGGCTGTCCTATGAGTAAGATCCTTTATTTTTTTTTCTATGAGTGAGTAATTTGCCCAATTCATGGATCGAATTCGAATGGTTGATTCGTGAAAAATCTTATTATTTATTTGAGAATCTCTTACATTTTCATTCGGTTTATATATTTTTACCTTCCTCAATTCAAATAAGAAAATGGGGTTTATTTTTTCAAGTTCCTTCATTTTTTGTTTTATAACTAGAACTCTTTTGATAACCCATCTTTTTTTTTCTTTAAAAACTTTTAGAACGAAAAAAAAATTATTTTTTACTTTTCTAATTATTTTTCTAATTATTTTTTGGAGTTCTTTATAAATGGGTTCAAAAAAAGAAAGTCGTTTTCGGGGAGAACCAAAAGGAACTTCTGCTTCCATTCCCCAAATTGTTAAAAAACAAAAATTTGCTTTTTTTCCTTTTTTTTTCATTGGATCTCTATGATGAGATCGTATTTTAGATCTTCGCCAAGGTTTAAGAAAGAAAGGAAATAGAATCTTTATCTGAATACCGTCTGTTAACCAATCTTTTGGAAATTCTGTTTCCGATAATTGAACACCATTATAGGTGCATTTAACATGCATTTCTCTATTCCATTCCTTCAAATCCTCATACCACTCGGGGAATTGGAATAATAACATACGGCCAATATTTTTAGCTATTATCAATGAAGGCAATACAATGTATTTTCTAAGAAAGGATTGGGTTACTAACATCGAACCTCTTATTGCTTGAGCAAATATAATGTTATCCCAAGTTTCTGATATTGCTATACGTTCATTTTCCTCTTTTTTCTCCTCGTTTTTTTTTTTCTTTTCTTTTGTCTCCTCCTCCTCAAAATTGGAAATTTTCAATTCCGGTTCTCTCTCGACCGAATTCCTAAAAATGAGATTCATCATTTCAGAGATATCAAAAGAAGAAAAAAAAAATGTTTTGTCTATTCGATCCAAAAAAAGTGGGGAATGCACATTTGCTTGAAACATTTCCCAAGTAACTGTTTTACGTCTTTGAGTACGCATGGATCCTTTTATTATATCCCTACGAAAATCCGATTGTTGCGAGTAGCGTATCAAAGCCACCTCTTCTCCTTGATCACTATTACTAGTATTATTCGTATTAGTAATAGAATTGGTATTATTCTCATTATCAGTATAAATTACCACACGTTTGGCTTTTCTTGAACGAATTTCATGATCTTCCGTTGATTTTTCCTCATTTTCTTCCTCCTGTTCTTCCAGAACATTGGTCAATTTATATGACCATCGAGGAACCTTTTTACTGATTTCTTCTATTCCAATAGATTCATTTCTAGTTGTTGTTTGATCATTTGGATCAATTGTAATTATATCGAATACAAATTTCAAAGATTTTGCTTGACTTTCTGAATCAATTTTTCGTTGTTCTGCCAATAAAGAACAGTTTTTCAAAGAAAAATTGGGTGTGAATTCAAAAGAAAATGAAGTTAAGAAATTACCAATATAATTAAAAAATGATTTGCCACCATCAAGCGAATTCTTTTGATGTTCAAATTCTCGGAAATTATTAGAAAGTAGCTCATGGATCTTATTTATCCAAAGACTTTTTATGGAATCCTCCATATAAGGGATTAAATTATTCATGATTGTACGTAAATTAAATTTTTTTATTGCTCCACGGCATGGTCCGCTCAATAAAGGATCATATGTTTTGGTCAAGCATTCTTGTTCATTCTCATGATTGCAATATCTAGTCCTTTTTTCGAGCATATCTAGAGAAAGAAATCCCTTTTCGTTTTTTTCTTTTTCTAGAGCTTTTATTCGACTTATTAATTCATTGCTCAAGTTGTATTTTTTTTGTTCATTGGTATAAACCCAATAATTATACAGGTCTCCATGGGATAATTTTTTTGTCGTGTACAAAGACATTTTTCGTTCTATCATTTCCGAAAAAGTCGATAAACTAGGTGGATATGTAAAAGATATTTTTTTTTTCCCATTACTTGGACATGTATAAAAAAAATATTGTGACATTTCATTTCGTACAGCATTTTCAAACCGATCATTTTTTATATATCGCAATGGACAATTCCATCGTTTATAATCGAAAAGAAAAGTCACAAGAGGTTTTTCAAACCAGAAATAAGTCTTTTCATTTTTCTCTTCTTTAAGTCTTCCCAATTCCCAATTATCTTGATACCTATCAAGATAAGAATCTTCGTAAACTGGGCTATCTTTATAGCATGTCTCTTTAAAGTGAAAGTGGAATTCCCCCTTTGTTTTTTCCTTTCCATTCACTCGGATCTCTTCCGTTTCATCTATTTTTTCCGGATCTTCCTGTTCTTCCGAACAAAGGGAAGGGTCTTCTTCGGCGGATCCCTCTTGTTCCTGTTTAGTCTCCTTCGTTTCGGAAGTTGTTTCTACATCGCTTTCTTCCTCACTTTCTCCCCTTTCTTCCATTTCTGAGGTTTCTTTCAGTTTCTTAGTGACAATAGGCGACGGCATTCTGCCTAAATAGTAGACACAGGTGATAAATAAGAGAATACTAAAGATTCGAGCCATAGAATTTCTCAATTCTGACACAAGGTACTTATTGGATCGAATAGAATGATTTTGCCGTATCCAGAATAATACCAATCCAACCCATTTCATGAATAAAATGTGACCAATTAACCAACCAACAAAACTACTTGTTACAAATAACATCTTGTTGTTGCATCGAAACATATAAATGTTGACTAATCTGGCTAACGTTGAACTTGGTAAAATGAAATGGTTGAATAATTGAAAAATTAGATTATTCAGGAATACACATTGAATGCTGAGATTACGCATTGAATTTCTGGTAGTAGATCCATAATAAAAAAAGTTTTTGTGATTGTTCCAGAAGAAATGAAACAAAAGATACGGTAGAACTAGGACAGTTATTGTATGAGGTCTACCCAATGCTAGATGGAGAGGCGCATAATAGATCGATATGAACATCATGAGCTGTCCCGTAATAAAACCAGTTGTTGCTGATACCTCCTTCTCGGTTCCTTCTTCCATAACCCGAGCTCGGAGAAGGAAGAGAGAAGAGGGCCCT